GTTAATGTAGCTTAAATACAAAGCAAGGCACTGAAAATGCCTAGATGAGTACATCAACTCCATAAACACATAGGTTTGGTCCCAGCCTTTCTGTTAACTTTTAGTAAACGTACACATGCAAGCATCCACGTTCCAGTGAGAATGCCCTTCAGGTCAACAAGACCAAAAGGAGCGGGTATCAAGCACACACTCGTAGCTCACGACACCTTGCTTAACCACACCCCCACGGGAGACAGCAGTGACAAAAATTAAGCCATAAACGAAAGTTTGACTAAGTTATACTAATTAGGGTTGGTAAATCTCGTGCCAGCCACCGCGGTCATACGATTAACCCAAGCTAACAGAAGCACGGCGTAAAATGTGTTTAAGCACCACACTAAATAGAGTTAAATTAAAATTAAGCCGTAAAAAGCCCTAATTTTAATAAAAATAAACGACGAAGGTGACTCTAAAATAACTGACACACTATAGCTAAGATCCAAACTGGGATTAGATACCCCACTATGCTTAGCCCTAAACACAAATAATTACATAAACAAAATTATTCGCCAGAGCACTACCGGCAATAGCCTAAAACTCAAAGGACTTGGCGGTGCTTTATATCCTTCTAGAGGAGCCTGTTCTATAATCGATAAACCCCGATAAACCTCACCAATCCTTGCTAATACAGTCTATATACCGCCATCTTCAGCAAACCCTAAAAAGGAATAAAAGTAAGCACAATCATAAGACATAAAAACGTTAGGTCAAGGTGTAACCTATGGAATGGAAAGAAATGGGCTACATTTTCTATCTTAAGAAAACTTAATACGAAAGTTGCTATGAAACTAGCAACCAAAGGAGGATTTAGTAGTAAACTAAGAATAGAGTGCTTAGTTGAATCAGGCCATGAAGCACGCACACACCGCCCGTCACCCTCCTCGAGTGACTAAAACACACTTAAATATATTTTAACGCACTAACCACATGAGAGGAGACAAGTCGTAACAAGGTAAGCATACTGGAAAGTGTGCTTGGATAAACCAAGACATAGCTTAAACAAAGCATCTAGTTTACACCTAGAAGATTCCATGCACTATGAATGTCTTGAACTATACCTAGCCCAAGTTTTTACCATAAACCTAATAATTAAAATAGAATAAATTAAAACATTCACCCCCTGGATTAAAGTATAGGAGATAGAAATTCTAAAAATGGCGCGATAGAGAAAGTACCGCAAGGGAATGATGAAAGAAAAATTATCAAAGTACAAAAAAGCAAAGATTACCCCTTGTACCTTTTGCATAATGAATTAACTAGTAAAAACTTAACAAAATGAATTTTAGCTAAGTAACCCGAAACCAGACGAGCTACTTATGAACAGTTAATTAAGAACCAACTCATCTATGTAGCAAAATAGTGAGAAGATTTATAAGTAGAGGTGAAACGCCTAACGAGCCTGGTGATAGCTGGTTGTCCAGGAAATGAATATCAGTTCAGCTTTAAAGATACCAAAAATACAAACAAATTCACTGTATCTTTAAAAGTTAGTCTAAAAAGGTACAGCCTTTTAGAAATGGGTACAACCTTAACTAGAGAGTAAGATCAAACAAAACCATAGTAGGCCTAAAAGCAGCCATCAATTAAGAAAGCGTTAAAGCTCAACAACCAAACAATATTTAATTCCATCAACAAATTAACCAACTCCTAGACCCACTACTGGACTATTCTATCAAAAAAATAGAAGCAATAATGTTAATATGAGTAACGAGAAACAACTTCTCCCCGCATAAGTTTAAGTCAGTGTCTGATAATACCCTGACTATTAACAGTAAATAAAAATAACCCAAAAATAAACAATTTATTCACTATACTGTTAATCCAACACAGGAGTGCACCCAGGAAAGATTAAAAGAAGTAAAAGGAACTCGGCAAACACAAACCCCGCCTGTTTACCAAAAACATCACCTCCAGCATTCCCAGTATTGGAGGCACTGCCTGCCCAGTGACAAACGTTAAACGGCCGCGGTATTCTGACCGTGCAAAGGTAGCATAATCATTTGTTCTTTAAATAAGGACTTGTATGAATGGCCACACGAGGGTTTTACTGTCTCTTACTTCCAATCAGTGAAATTGACCTTCCCGTGAAGAGGCGGGAATAAGAAAATAAGACGAGAAGACCCTATGGAGCTTTAACTAGTTAGCTTAAAGAAAAAAAACTTTACCACCAAGGAATAACACTAATCTTAATAAACTAACAGTTTCGGTTGGGGTGACCTCGGAGAATAAAAAACCCTCCGAGCGATTTTAAAAACAAGACACACAAGTCAAATTGAACTATCGCTTATTGATCCAAAATTTGATCAACGGAACAAGTTACCCTAGGGATAACAGCGCAATCCTATTCAAGAGTTCATATCGACAATAGGGTTTACGACCTCGATGTTGGATCAGGACACCCCGATGGTGCAACCGCTATCAAAGGTTCGTTTGTTCAACGATTAAAGTCCTACGTGATCTGAGTTCAGACCGGAGTAATCCAGGTCGGTTTCTATCTATTATGAATTTCTCCCAGTACGAAAGGACAAGAGAAATAAGGCCAACTTCAAAAACGCGCCTTAAATCAATTAATGACTCCGTCTCAATTAACCCTACAAACAAGACTTGCCCTAGAAAAGGGCTTAGTTAAGGTGGCAGAGCCCGGTAATTGCGTAAAACTTAAACCTTTATATTCAGAGATTCAAATCCTCTCCTTAACAAAATGTTTATAATCAACATTCTAATATTAATTATTCCTATCTTACTAGCTGTAGCGTTTCTCACCTTAGTTGAACGAAAAGTTCTAGGCTACATACAATTTCGAAAGGGTCCAAACGTTGTAGGCCCGTACGGCCTACTCCAACCAATCGCAGACGCAATCAAACTTTTCATTAAAGAACCACTACGACCCGCAACATCCTCTATTTCAATATTTATCCTTGCACCCATCCTAGCTCTAAGCCTTGCCCTAACCATATGAATCCCCCTACCCATGCCTTATCCCCTTATCAATATAAACTTAGGAGTTTTATTTATACTAGCCATATCAAGTCTAGCTGTATACTCAATTTTATGATCAGGATGGGCTTCCAACTCAAAATACGCACTTATCGGAGCCCTACGAGCAGTAGCACAAACAATCTCATACGAAGTGACACTAGCCATTATCCTCCTATCAGTACTCCTAATAAATGGATCCTTTACTCTCTCCACACTAATTATTACACAAGAACAAGTATGAATAATCTTTCCAGCATGACCACTAGCAATAATATGATTTATCTCAACACTAGCAGAGACAAACCGAGCACCATTTGACCTTACCGAAGGAGAGTCAGAATTAGTATCAGGCTTTAATGTAGAATATGCAGCAGGACCATTTGCCCTATTCTTTATAGCAGAATATGCAAATATTATTATAATAAACATCTTCACAACAACCCTATTCTTAGGAGCATTCCACAACCCATATATACCGGAACTCTACACAATTAACTTTACCATCAAATCATTATTACTTACAATTACCTTCCTATGAATTCGAGCATCCTACCCTCGATTTCGCTATGACCAATTAATACACCTACTATGAAAAAGCTTCTTACCCCTAACGCTAGCACTATGCATATGACACGTATCATTACCCATCCTCCTATCAAGCGTCCCTCCACAAACATAAGAAATATGTCTGATAAAAGAGTTACTTTGATAGAGTAAATAATAGAGGTCCAAGCCCTCTTATTTCTAGAACTATAGGAATTGAACCTACTCCTAAGAACCCAAAACTCTTCGTGCTCCCAAATACACCAAATTCTAACAGTAAGGTCAGCTAATTAAGCTATCGGGCCCATACCCCGAAAATGTTGGTTTATACCCTTCCCGTACTAATAAATCCAATTATCTTTATCATTATCTTAACAACCGTCCTACTCGGAACTATCATTGTTATAATTAGCTCCCACTGATTACTCATCTGAATTGGATTTGAAATAAATATGCTTGCCATCATCCCCATTATAATAAACAAACACAACCCACGAGCTACAGAAGCATCAACTAAATACTTTCTTACTCAGTCAACAGCCTCAATACTATTAATAATAGCCGTAATCATCAACCTAATATTCTCAGGCCAATGAACCGTAATAGAGCTATTTAATCCAACAGCCTCCATACTAATAACCATAGCCCTTGCTATAAAATTAGGAATAGCTCCATTCCACTTCTGAGTCCCAGAAGTAACACAAGGTATCCCCCTATCCTCCGGCCTAATTCTACTCACATGACAAAAACTAGCACCAATATCCGTCCTCTACCAAATTTCTACATCCATCAACCTAGACTTAATCCTAACCCTATCCATCCTGTCAATTATAATTGGAGGCTGAGGAGGACTAAATCAAACCCAACTACGAAAAATTATAGCCTACTCATCAATCGCCCACATAGGCTGAATAACAGCAGTACTACTCTACAACCCCACCATAACACTACTAAACTTAATCATTTACATTATCATAACCTCCACCATATTTATACTATTCATAGCTAATTCAACTACAACCACCCTATCACTATCACATACATGGAACAAAACACCCATCATAACAGTCCTAGTTCTCACCACCCTTTTATCAATAGGAGGACTCCCCCCACTATCAGGATTCATGCCAAAATGAATAATTATTCAAGAAATAACAAAAAATGACAACGTTATCCTACCAACCTTAATAGCAATCACAGCACTACTAAACCTATATTTCTATATACGACTTACATACTCTACAGCACTTACAATATTTCCCTCTACAAACAACATAAAAATGAAATGACAATTCCCCATTACAAAACAAATAACCCTCCTACCAACAATAGTCACATTATCCACTATATTACTACCACTTACACCAATCCTGTCCATTCTAGAATAGGAATTTAGGTTACATAGACCAAGAGCCTTCAAAGCCCTAAGCAAGTATAATTTACTTAATTCCTGATAAGGACTGCAAGATTACATCTTACATCAACTGAACGCAAATCAACCACTTTAATTAAGCTAAGTCCTCACTAGATTGGTGGGATCTACCCCCACGAAGTTTTAGTTAACAGCTAAATACCCTAATACACTGGCTTCAATCTACTTCTCCCGCCGCGAGAAAAAAAAGGCGGGAGAAGCCCCGGCAGAATTGAAGCTGCTTCTTTGAATTTGCAATTCAATATGTTAATTCACCACGAGGCCTGGTAAAAAGAGGAGTTAAACCTCTGTCTTTAGATTTACAGTCTAATGCTTACTCAGCCATTTTACCTATGTTCATTAACCGCTGATTATTCTCAACCAACCATAAGGATATTGGTACCCTATACCTCCTATTTGGTGCCTGAGCTGGTATAGTAGGAACTGCTTTAAGCCTACTAATCCGTGCCGAATTAGGTCAACCTGGAACTTTACTCGGAGATGATCAAATTTATAATGTAGTCGTAACTGCACATGCATTCGTAATAATCTTCTTTATAGTGATACCCATCATAATTGGAGGATTCGGTAATTGACTAGTTCCTCTAATAATTGGTGCCCCCGATATAGCATTTCCCCGAATAAATAATATAAGCTTCTGACTCCTCCCTCCCTCTTTTCTGTTGCTTCTAGCATCTTCTATAGTTGAAGCAGGAGCAGGAACAGGCTGAACCGTCTACCCTCCTCTAGCAGGCAACCTAGCTCACGCAGGTGCTTCAGTAGATCTAACCATTTTCTCCCTTCACCTAGCAGGTGTCTCCTCAATTTTAGGCGCCATCAACTTTATTACAACAATTATTAATATGAAACCTCCCGCAATATCGCAATATCAAACCCCCTTATTTGTATGATCCGTTCTAATTACCGCTGTACTTCTACTCCTTTCACTTCCCGTACTAGCTGCCGGCATTACAATACTTCTAACAGACCGAAACTTAAATACAACTTTCTTTGACCCGGCAGGAGGAGGAGATCCAATCCTGTATCAACATCTATTCTGATTCTTCGGACACCCTGAAGTATATATCCTAATCCTACCCGGATTCGGGATGATTTCCCACATCGTTACCTACTACTCAGGAAAAAAAGAACCATTCGGGTATATAGGAATAGTATGAGCCATGATGTCTATTGGGTTTTTAGGATTTATTGTATGAGCTCACCATATATTTACAGTCGGGATAGACGTTGATACACGAGCCTACTTCACATCAGCTACTATAATTATTGCTATCCCAACTGGGGTAAAAGTTTTCAGCTGACTGGCTACGCTTCATGGAGGCAACATCAAATGGTCACCTGCTATAATGTGAGCACTAGGCTTTATTTTTCTCTTTACAGTTGGGGGCTTAACTGGAATTGTCCTAGCCAACTCTTCTCTTGACATTGTTCTCCACGATACATACTATGTAGTCGCACACTTCCACTATGTACTATCAATAGGAGCTGTATTTGCCATTATAGGGGGATTCGTACACTGATTCCCACTATTTTCAGGCTACACCCTTAATGATACATGAGCTAAAATTCACTTTGCAATTATATTTGTAGGTGTAAACATAACTTTCTTCCCACAACACTTCTTAGGATTATCCGGAATACCACGACGATACTCTGATTACCCCGATGCCTACACAATATGAAACACTATTTCATCAATAGGCTCATTCATCTCACTAACAGCAGTCATATTAATAATTTTTACCATCTGAGAAGCATTTGCATCCAAACGGGAAGTCCTAACCGTAGACCTTACCACAACAAATTTAGAGTGACTAAACGGATGCCCTCCCCCATACCACACATTTGAAGAACCCACATACGTTAACCTGAAATAAGAAAGGAAGGAATCGAACCCCCTACTATTGGTTTCAAGCCAACACCATAACCACTATGTCTTTCTTAATAAAATAAGATGTTAGTAAAATATTACATAACCTTGTCAAGGTTAAATTACAGGTGAAAACCCCGTACATCTTGTATGGCATATCCCATACAACTAGGGTTTCAAGACGCAACATCACCTATTATAGAAGAGCTACTGCACTTTCACGACCATACTTTAATGATCGTTTTCCTAATTAGCTCCCTAGTGCTTTACGTTATCTCACTTATGCTAACAACAAAATTAACGCACACTAGCACAATAGATGCACAAGAAGTAGAAACAATTTGAACTATTCTACCAGCTATTATCCTGATCCTAATCGCCCTCCCATCTCTACGCATTCTATACATAATAGATGAAATTAATAACCCGTCTCTCACAGTAAAAACCATAGGACATCAATGATACTGAAGTTATGAATATACAGACTACGAAGACCTAAGCTTCGACTCCTACATAATTCCAACATCAGAGCTAAAGCCAGGAGAACTGCGACTACTAGAAGTAGATAACCGAGTTGTTCTACCCATAGAAATAACAATTCGAATATTAATCTCTTCCGAGGACGTGCTTCACTCATGAGCCGTACCTTCCCTAGGACTAAAAACAGATGCAATTCCAGGCCGCCTGAACCAAACAACCCTAATATCAGCCCGACCAGGCCTGTATTATGGCCAATGTTCAGAAATTTGCGGATCAAACCACAGCTTTATACCAATTGTTCTCGAACTAGTCCCGCTAAAATATTTTGAAAAATGATCCGCATCAATATTATAAGATCATCAAGAAGCTAAGCAAGCATTAACCTTTTAAGTTAAAGACTGAGGACATGATATCCTCCTTGATGACATGCCACAACTAGACACATCAACATGGCTCACAATAATCCTATCAATATTTTTAGTTCTTTTTATTATTTTCCAACTAAAAATTTCAAAACATAACTTCTATCACAACCCAGAATTAACATCTACAAAAACACTAAAACAAAGCACCCCCTGAGAAACAAAATGAACGAAAATCTATTTACCTCTTTCATTACCCCTATAATTCTAGGCCTTCCCCTCGTTACCCTAATTGTCTTATTCCCTAGCCTATTATTTCCAACATCAAACCGACTAATAAATAACCGCCTTATCTCTCTTCAACAATGAGTACTTCAACTTGTATCAAAGCAAATAATAAGCATCCACAACCCCAAAGGACAAACATGAGCACTTATACTGATATCCTTAATTCTATTTATTGGATCAACAAACTTACTAGGCCTACTACCTCACTCTTTTACACCAACTACACAACTATCAATAAATCTAGGTATAGCCATCCCCCTATGAGCAGGAGCTGTAATCACGGGCTTCCGCAACAAAACTAAAGCATCACTTGCCCATTTCTTACCACAAGGAACACCCACCCCTCTAATCCCTATACTAGTAATTATCGAAACTATTAGTCTATTTATTCAACCAATAGCCCTCGCAGTACGATTAACAGCCAATATTACAGCAGGACACCTATTAATTCACCTAATTGGAGGAGCTACATTGGCACTAATAAATATTAGCACTACAACAGCTCTTATTACATTTATTATTTTAGTTTTACTAACAATTCTTGAATTCGCAGTAGCCATAATCCAAGCCTACGTATTTACTCTTTTAGTCAGCCTATATCTACACGATAACACATAATGACACACCAAACTCACGCCTACCACATAGTAAATCCCAGTCCCTGACCCCTTACAGGAGCACTATCCGCTCTCCTAATAACATCCGGCTTAATCATATGATTTCACTTTAACTCAACAACCTTACTCATACTCGGCCTAACAACAAATATACTTACCATATATCAATGATGACGAGACGTGATCCGAGAAAGCACCTTTCAAGGTCACCATACCCCAAATGTCCAAAAAGGCTTACGCTACGGAATAATCCTTTTTATTATTTCAGAAGTTTTATTTTTTACCGGATTTTTCTGAGCATTTTATCACTCAAGCCTTGCTCCCACACCTGAACTAGGCGGCTGCTGACCTCCAACAGGCATTCACCCACTTAACCCCTTAGAAGTTCCACTACTCAACACCTCTGTCCTTTTAGCTTCAGGAGTCTCTATTACCTGAGCCCATCACAGCCTTATAGAAGGAAACCGCAACCATATACTTCAAGCCCTGTTCATTACCATCGCACTAGGTGTATACTTCACACTACTCCAAGCCTCAGAATACTATGAAGCACCCTTTACCATCTCAGACGGTGTCTATGGCTCAACTTTCTTTGTAGCTACAGGCTTCCACGGCCTCCATGTTATTATTGGATCCACCTTCTTAATCGTATGTTTTTTCCGACAACTGAAATTTCACTTCACTTCCAGCCACCATTTCGGCTTTGAAGCAGCCGCCTGATACTGACATTTCGTAGACGTCGTATGACTTTTCCTCTATGTTTCCATCTATTGATGAGGCTCATATTCTTTTAGTATTAACAAGTACAACTGACTTCCAATCAGTTAGTTTCGGTCCAACCCGAAAAAGAATAATAAACCTAATATTAGCCCTCCTAACCAACCTTACTCTAGCCACACTTCTCGTTACCATCGCATTCTGACTCCCCCAGCTAAATGTATATTCAGAGAAAACAAGCCCATACGAATGTGGATTTGACCCCATAGGATCCGCCCGCCTTCCCTTTTCCATGAAATTTTTCCTAGTAGCTATTACATTCCTCCTATTTGACTTAGAAATTGCATTACTCCTACCACTACCATGAGCCTCACAAACAACAAACTTAAACACAATACTTACTATGGCTCTTCTCTTAATTTTCCTACTAGCCGTAAGCTTAGCCTATGAATGAACCCAAAAAGGACTTGAATGAACCGAATATGGTATTTAGTTTAAATAAAATAAATGATTTCGACTCATTAGATTATGATTTAACTCATAATTACCAAATGTCCCTCGTGTATATAAACATTATAATAGCATTCGCAGTATCTCTTACAGGATTATTAATATACCGATCCCACCTAATATCATCCCTCCTATGCCTAGAAGGAATAATACTATCACTGTTCATCATAGCCACCTTAATAATTTTAAACTCACACTTTACCCTGGCTAGCATAATACCCATTATCTTATTAGTATTCGCAGCTTGTGAAGCAGCACTAGGCCTATCCTTACTAGTTATAGTATCAAGCACATACGGGACCGACTACGTACAGAATCTTAACCTCTTACAGTGCTAAAATTTATTTTTCCTACAATAATGCTCATACCCCTGACCTGACTATCAAAAAGTAGTATAATTTGAATTAATTCCACATCACATAGCCTAATAATCAGCTTCACAAGCCTGCTTCTCATAAATCAATTCAACGACAATAGCCTTAACTTCTCACTAATCTTTTTCTCAGATGCCCTATCTACACCTCTACTAATCCTAACCATATGACTCCTCCCCCTAATACTAATAGCTAGTCAACACCACCTATCAAAAGAAAACCTGACCCGAAAAAAGCTATTTATTACCATGCTAATTCTATTACAACTATTCCTAATCATGACATTCACCGCCATAGAATTAGTCTTCTTCTATATCTTATTTGAAGCAACCCTAGTCCCAACACTTATTATTATTACCCGATGAGGAAATCAAACAGAACGCCTAAACGCCGGCCTTTACTTCCTATTCTATACACTAACAGGATCCCTGCCCCTATTAGTAGCATTAATTTACATTCAAAATGCAGCAGGATCCCTAAATTTTCTAATCCTCCAATACTGAGTGCAACCAATATCCAACTCCTGATCCAACGTTTTCATATGACTAGCATGCATGATAGCCTTCATGGTGAAAATACCCCTATATGGCCTTCACCTCTGACTACCCAAAGCACACGTAGAAGCTCCCATTGCAGGGTCCATGGTCCTTGCAGCAATCCTACTAAAACTAGGAGGGTACGGAATATTACGGGTTACACTTTTCCTAAACCCAGTAACCGAATTCATAGCATATCCATTCATTATATTATCCCTATGAGGCATAATTATAACTAGCTCAATCTGCCTCCGTCAAACAGACCTAAAATCACTTATTGCGTATTCCTCTGTCAGCCACATAGCACTTGTTATCGTAGCCATCCTTATCCAAACACCTTGAAGCTACATGGGGGCTACCGCCTTAATAATTGCCCATGGTCTCACATCCTCCATACTTTTCTGCCTAGCAAACTCTAACTACGAACGAATTCACAGCCGAACAATAATCTTAGCCCGTGGCCTACAAATATTTCTTCCACTAATGGCAACCTGATGACTCCTAGCAAGCCTAACTAATCTAGCTCTACCTCCAACAATCAATCTAATTGGAGAACTATTTGTAGTCATGTCAACCTTCTCTTGATCTAACATTACAATTGTCCTAATAGGATTAAACATAGTAATTACCGCTCTATACTCTCTCTACATACTAATTACAACGCAACGAGGCAAATACACTTATCATATCAACAACATCTTACCTTCTTTCACACGAGAAAATGCACTCATGTCCCTGCACATTCTACCCTTACTACTTCTATCTCTAAACCCAAAAATCATCTTAGGCCCCTTATATTGTAAATATAGTTTAAAAAAAACATTAGATTGTGGATCTAACAACAGAAGCTCATCACCTTCTTATTTACCGAAAAAGTATGCAAGAACTGCTAACTCTATGCCTCCGTGTCTAACAGCATGGCTTTTTCAAACTTTTAAAGGATAGAAGCTATCCGTTGGCCTTAGGAGCCAAAAAATTGGTGCAACTCCAAATAAAAGTAATAAACATATTTTCCTCCTTCACACTAGTAACCTTACTCTTATTAACCATCCCTATCATAATAACAAGCTCTAATACCTATAAAACCTCTAACTACCCACTCTACGTAAAAACAACTATCTCATGCGCTTTCTTTACTAGCATAATCCCCACTATAATATTTATTCACACAGGACAAGAAATAATCATCTCAAACTGACACTGACTAACCATTCAAACCCTTAAACTATCACTCAGTTTTAAAATAGATTACTTCTCAATAATATTTGTCCCAGTAGCACTATTTGTCACATGATCTATTATAGAATTTTCCATATGATATATATATTCAGACCCTTACATCAACCAATTCTTTAAATATCTCCTTCTTTTCCTCATTACGATACTCATTCTTGTAACTGCAAATAACTTATTCCAACTGTTCATTGGCTGAGAAGGAGTCGGAATCATATCATTTCTACTCATTGGATGATGGTACGGACGAGCAGACGCAAACACAGCAGCCCTACAAGCAATCCTATATAACCGCATTGGTGATATCGGATTTATCCTAGCAATAGCTTGATTCCTAATAAACCTCAATACCTGAGATCTCCAACAAATTTTTATACTAAACCCAAACAATTCTAACCTACCCCTAATAGGCCTTACACTAGCTGCAACTGGAAAATCCGCACAATTCGGCCTACACCCATGACTACCCTCCGCAATAGAAGGTCCTACTCCTGTATCAGCACTACTTCACTCAAGTACAATAGTAGTAGCAGGTATTTTCCTACTAATCCGTTTCTACCCACTAACAGAAAGTAACAAATTTGCCCAATCCATCATACTGTGCCTAGGAGCCATTACCACCCTATTCACAGCAATATGCGCCCTGACCCAAAATGATATCAAAAAAATCGTTGCTTTCTCTACATCCAGCCAACTAGGCCTCATAATAGTAACAATTGGCATTAATCAACCCTACCTAGCATTTCTTCACATCTGTACCCATGCTTTCTTCAAAGCCATACTATTCATATGTTCCGGCTCCATTATTCACAGTCTAAATGATGAACAAGACATCCGAAAAATAGGAGGCCTATTCAAAGCCATACCATTCACCACAACAGCCCTAATCATTGGCAGCCTTGCACTAACAGGAATACCTTTCCTTACTGGATTCTACTCCAAAGACCTAATCATTGAAGCCGCCAATACGTCGTATACCAACGCCTGAGCCCTCTTAATAACATTAGTTGCTACCTCCTTTACAGCTATCTACAGCACTCGAATTATCTTTTTTGCACTCCTAGGACAACCCCGATTCCCAACCCTAATTATTATCAATGAAAACAACCCCTTCCTAATTAACTCAATCAAACGCCTGCTAATCGGAAGCCTTTTCGCAGGATTTATCATCTCCAACAATATCCCTCCAATAACAGTTCCCCAAATAACCATGCCCTGCTACCTGAAAACTATAGCCCTAGCAGTTACAATCTTAGGCTTTACATTAGCACTAGAAATTAGCAACACAACCTATAATCTAAAATTCAAATATCCATCAAATGCTTTCAAATTCTCCAATCTTCTAGGATATTACCCTACAATCATACACCGCCTAACACCCTATATAAACCTAACAATAAGCCAAAAATCAGCAACCTCTATCCTAGACCTAATCTGACTAGAAAACATTCTACCAAAAACCACTTCACTAATCCAAATAAAAATATCAACCGCAATTACAAACCAAAAAGGCCTAATCAAACTGTACTTCCTCTCTTTCCTAATTACAATTCTCGTAAGCACAATTTTACTTAATTTCCACGAGTAATCTCCATAATTACCACAACACCAATTAATAAAGATCAACCAGTCACAATAACTAATCAAGTACCATAACTGTATAAAGCCGCAATCCCCATAGCCTCCTCACTAAAAAATCCAGAATCCCCTGTATCATAAACAACCCAGTCCCCTAAACCATTGAACTTAAATACAATCTCCACCTCTTTATCTTTCAATACATAATAAACCATCAAAAACTCCATTAATAAACCAGTAACAAATGCTCCCAAAACAGCCTTATTAGAGACCCAAATCTCAGGATATTGCTCAGTAGCCATAGCTGTTGTATAACCAAATACTACCATTATACCCCCCAAATAGATTAAAAAAACCATTAAACCTAAAAAAGACCCACCAAAATTTAATACAATACCACAACCAACCCCACCACTCACAATTAACCCTAACCCCCCATAAATAGGCGAAGGCTTTGAAGAAAACCCCACAAAACCAACCACAAAAATAACACTTAAAATAAATACAATGTATGTTATCATTATTCTCGCATGGAATCTAACCACGACTAATGATATGAAAAACCATCGTTGTCATTCAACTACAAGAACATTAATGATCAACACCCGAAAGACCCACCCACTTATAAAAATTGTAAACAATGCATTCATTGACCTTCCAGCCCCATCAAATATCTCATCATGATGAAACTTTGGCTCCCTCCTAGGAATCTGCTTAATACTACAAATCCTAACAGGTCTATTCCTAGCAATACACTACACAGCTGATACAGCAACAGCATTCTCTTCCGTCACCCATATCTGCCGAGACGTCAACTACGGCTGAATCATCCGATATATACATGCAAATGGAGCATCCATATTCTTTATCTGCCTCTTTATACATGTAGGACGAGGCCTCTACTATGGATCATACACATTCCTAGAAACATGAAATATCGGAGTAATTCTTCTATTTGCAACAATAGCCACAGCATTTATAGGATACGTCCTACCATGAGGACAAATATCCTTTTGAGGAGCAACAGTTATCACAAACCTCCTCTCAGCAATCCCATACATTGGCACAAACCTAGTAGAATGAATCTGAGGAGGATTCTCAGTAGATAAAGCAACACTTACCCGATTTTTTGCCTTCCACTTCATTCTTCCATTCATCATTGCAGCCCTCGCTATAGTTCAYTTATTATTCCTTCACGAAACAGGATCCAACAACCCCACAGGAATCTCATCAGACGCAGACAAAATYCCATTTCATCCCTACTACACCATCAAGGACATTCTAGGAGCACTACTACTAATCCTGACTCTNATACTCCTGGTTCTATTCTCACCAGACCTACTCGGAGACCCAGACAACTACACACCAGCAAATCCACTCAACACGCCCCCACACATCAAACCAGAATGATACTTCTTATTCGCATATGCAATTCTCCGATCAATTCCCAACAAACTAGGAGGAGTCCTAGCCTTAGTCCTATCAATTCTAATCTTAATCCTTATACCCCTACTACATATATCCAAACAACGAAGCATAATATTTCGACCAATCAGCCAATGCCTATTCTGAATTCTAGTAGCAGACCTGCTAACACTCACATGAATCGGAGGACAACCAGTTGAACACCCATACATCATTATTGGACAGCTAGCATCAATCATATATTTTCTACTTATCCTAGTACTAATGCCAGTAGCCAGTACCATTGAAAATAATCTCCTAAAATGAAGATAAGTCTTTGTAGTACACTAAGTATACTGGTCTTGTAAACCAGAGAAGGAGAACAAGCAACCTCCCTAAGACTTCAAGGAAGAAGCCATAGCCTCACTATCAACACCCAAAGCTGAAGTTCTATTTAAACTATTCCCTGAAAGACTATCAATATAGCTCCATAAATATGAAGAACAATATCAGCATTAAATTTACCAAAATTTTTAAAAATTAATACAGGCCTACCACTCTAAAGCCTTACAAAACATTTATACAATAACCCTAGACCCTTACAAGGGTGGGGGGGACATTATATTAATGTATTAAAGACATAATATGTATATAGTACATTAAATGATTGTCCACATGCATATAAGCAAGTACATAAACTCTTAATGTATATTAGATATAACATGCTTAAAACACATTAATTTAGTTTAACCCCTACATACCCAATCAAGGACATAACACCCATTAACAGTACATAGTACATTAACTGTTTAAACGTACATAGCACATTTAAGTCAAAAAAACCCTCGTCAACATGCGTATCCTGCCCCCTAGATCACGAGCTTAATCACCATGCCGCGTGAAACCAACAACCCGCTTGGCAAGGATCCGTCTTCTTGTCTTGTGCCCATAAATCGTGGGGGTAGCTATAAGATGAACTTTAAAAGACATCTGGTTCTTTCTTCAGGGCCATCTCACCTAAAATCGCCCACTCATTCCTCTTAAATAAGACATCTCGATGGACTAATGACTAATCAGCCCATGCTCACACATAACTGTGCTGTCATACATTTGGTATTTTTTTATTTTCGGGGTTGCTTGGACTCAGCTATGGCCGTCAAAGGCCCCGACCCGGAGCATAAATTGTAGCTGGACTTAACTGCATCTTGAGCATCACCATAATGGTAGGCACGAGCATCCCAGTTAATGAGGTAGCAGACATTATAGTTAATGAAAACATGGATATAGTAGTTAATGGTAACAGGACATAAAAACAATATATCCCCCCTTCTTTCTTTTCCCCTATATATTTATCACCCTTTTTAACCCACTTTCCCCTAGATACTAAACTAAACTTACCCCATTTCCAACACTCAAACAAGCACTTTACCCAAGATCAATATATAGGTGCCTGGTCCTCCTTCATACCCAATA